CTTTTTTTAAGAGATGCAACTGGAACGGAATTGATAAAACAGTCCTAGAAACATAATTATACCATTTAGGCTTACTCTGCTTTGGGATTTTTTTTTAGAATATCAAAAAGGATTCAGTTTCTTATTCAGTTTCTTATATTATAATGTATAACGGTATTGAAATTCTAATCTACTTGAATATTGAATACCCGAAAACTAGATGAATGTTGTATTTATTAACTTAACGCGCGAATATACCTAATCTATATTTCCGTCTTCTCTCTTCTTTTATTGCCCTCCTGTCCTGTCGTCAATTGACAGTATGACTGAGGGCGCAATATAATTTAAGTGGTCAAATCATATTTTGGTAAAGCACCTTGAATCCACTGGAGAGTAAAGGATCTTGGATCCAACGCAGAACCCTTTGTGAATGTGAATGAGAGAGAGAAAGACGAGAAAGACCTATGAAATCAAGTTTCAAGGTTGTAATTTAATGGTAAAGTTTGATTACCATTCACCTCCAGAATAGTTAACGAGTTTTTCGGCATCTCCTATTCATCTCCTAAAGGCGGCTCTCGGCCTGAGTTATATTAAGTGGCCTTAGGCATTAATTACCTATGGTATTTTTATTATTACCTATTGTATTTCTAGTGCTTTTTGATTTCCTAAAGGTGGCTAGGAACTATGATTTCTAGTTGATTTATGAATCAAGGTGGCCATAGGCCCCTATGGTCCAGTGGTTACGACCTCTCTCTTTCACGGAGAAAACGAGGGTTCAAGTCCCTCTAGGGGTGTACCAAGACTCAATACAACTATAGGAGCGGGATTTTCGATCAAGTGATCCATATTTGTCAAGTCCTTCTAATAGTCTACTCAGTGGGACTTTGTATTTTAGATCAAGTGATATGTATTTGTCAAATCTGCCTGGGAGACGAAAGGAAGTTGATTATGGAACGTCTAAAATGAATTAGGCGTTGGGTCGATGCCCGAGTGGTTAATGGGGACGGACTGTAAATTCGTTGACAATATGTCTACGCTGGTTCAAATCCAGCTCGGCCCAACAATTTGTCAATCTACTATCAGATGGTAGAACACTCTTGTTCTTAAGAAATACCTGATACGAGAGAATAAAAAACAATCCAAAATTTCTGCTAGATCTCTTCTTATTTCCCTGGGATTGTAGTTCAATAGGCAAGAGCACCGCCCTGTCAAGGCGGACGTTGCGGGTTCGAGCCCCGTCAGTCCCGACGGATCCAATAAGTACATCAATTCGCCTCTCCACTTTCCGTGAAAGAAGGGACAGAGAGTCTAATTGAATTCCGAAGGGGTTTCCTTTTTCAGGATTCTGTCAAATAAAGAACAAACCCTAAACTAAAATGAAAATAACTAAAATAGTTAAGTTTATCGAATATTCCATCTTTTCTCCCGCGACTTATCTTTCTCATACTTCTTTGTCTTCCAAATCAATTTAGATCATTAAAATTTAGAATCTAATTCTTCTATTTTTCCACTTCGCTTGTATTGTTTGTTGGGGTTTTGTAGTTCAGACGGGTGGTTAGATTTCGTTTCGTTTGATGGTTCTATAAGGAAGACCTAAGGTAGGTTATAGAAAAGAAAGAACAGAAAAGAAGGATAAATAAAGTAAAGGAATTTTTGATTGGTCCGGGAATCCAATCTTGGATTCGGTATGGATAAAAGATGTTCGTATGTTATACTATTCAATTCTCGACGACGAATGAATTTAATAGCTCAGATATTGTTATTCATGATATTGATCCGATTCAAGATCATCGATAGGTAATGCATTCATTGAATTGCCAGGTGAAAGATTTATCATCTCTATGGGATTAAATCCCGAGTTATTGTATTGTGAAATAAAAAAACGATGAGATTATGGAAGTAAATATTCTTGCATTTATTGCTACTGCACTGTTCATTTTAGTTCCTACTGCTTTTCTACTTATCATTTACGTAAAAACAGTCAGTCAAAATGATTAATTAGTTGAAATGAAACTTGACTTCTGAATTCTTATCAATAGTTGAATAAATAAAATGAAAAGTATTCTATTTTTGCGTCTTAAATGAAATCAACGGGCTATAATCGGCGGTATTCTATGAGATCCGAGAGTATGGTAAGTAAGAAATTGATTTCTTACTTACCATACTCTCTATTAGTGTTATATTATAGTAGTGTATAAAATTGTTTAAAGTTGGTATACTATATTAGCTTCTATATTCAATATATGTAGTTATGAATCCATATATGGAATTGACGTAGGACCCAATTCTATTTCTTTGATACATCTATTTATTTTATTCCGATGAATCTGAAATAATTGTTTTACTGTTATAGAATACATTTCTCCACTAGAATCCAATGGAATTTCGAAATGAAGAGATTTTTATTTGAAAATGATTTCAATTCAAATTCAAAATGCGTTGCAGAACTATCTATAAAAAAATTGATAGCGTTTGGAGTGTTTCTAAAGTCCACTTCTTCCCCATACTACGAGTGAAAGGGAAAATGTAAAGACTACCATTAAAGCAGCCCAAGCGAGACTTACTATATCCATGTGAATTATGTCCCTTATCTCTATGATATAATTTTTCCATTATTGCTCACTAATAATAGTAGAATGAATGGTCCAGAGTCAAAAGGGGATTCTGTCCGAACACTATTGATGAACCAATCAAATAAATCCATTTCAAAAATTCCTATTTCTAATTCTAATCGGGAAAGACTAAACAAAAGTAAAATAAAAAATCACACTACAAAGGAATGTTACTAATGGAACATCTAGTAATAAAATAAGAGGGTCCATTCCTTTTTTCTTGCCCTTCAAAGTAAAAATAGATCAATTGCTATCTATATACAAACTTTTTCCTATTTGATCTAATACGTACCCTTTCCCGATTGTCTCTCTGAAGGAGTTGAGAGATAGTATATTATACTATTGACGAGGGGTTTCAAAAAAAAAATTTTTATTTTCTATCAAAAAGTAAATTATTCATCAGAATCTTTCTTTTAATTTTGGATTCAAAGATAAAATCCCCAGAACGGATGTTTAGATTCAACCAAGTATTAAAAGTCCCCTTATTCTGTTCTGCTGGGTAAAATTTGGTTGAGTTATATCAGCAGAACAGAATAAGAGATTTCGATTCGTTTGGTGATGAGGCGGCACCCGGATTTGAACTGGGGAAAAAGGATTTGCAGTCCCCCGCCTTACCACTCGGCCATGCCGCCAAAACGATACACAATAGGATAAAAATTGACCTTTTTGGGTTCGATTACTAAATTTTAGTTTATTGTACTTGCATCCCCTTTTTAATCCTTTTTCTAAATTTGAAAAAATTAGAAAAGAAACCCATTTTCCCCTTTTGATTGTATTTGATCTACCCCTTCGATTGATTGTATAGTATATCAAAAGAAACAATGCCAAAAAGCTTCCCCTCACTTTTCTATTGAAAAAGAAAATGTATATTTTCACGCAAAAAAAACCAAAATTTATGACAAATGGGAACCATTAACTATTCGTTTACTGAGAATTCGTGAATGATTCTTGGATTTGAATCTAAAATTGGGTTTGCCTAATGACATAAGAAAATAAAAATTGATACATACTTAATTGATAATTGATTCTTTTGAATCAAAAATCCTTCTCAAATTCCATTATAACAAAAATGATAAGTATATGTAAACCCCAGAACGTAAATTTTTACACAGATACCAAATTGGCTATTTAGAGTATGTTGCCTATCAATAAAAAAGAAAGGGAATTTTTTGGAACAAAAAAAGGCCCGGCTGGGTATTGACCGGGCCAGACCAAAAGGGCACTTCGAACAAAATAAAAGCAAGAAGGTCTTCTTTATTTATCTTTCTATTTAGATCTTTCGAGCATCTAAATGGAATTGCTAATTATATAATAACGATAAAGAATGTGAAAGAAATACTTTGTTTAATCCTTATTTGATGTGTAATGTAACATAGTAATTATCTTTTTCAATTGGGAGAGATGGCTGAGTGGACGAAAGCGGCGGATTGCTAATCCGTTGTACGAGTTATTCGTACCGAGGGTTCGAATCCCTCTCTTTCCGTTTCTGTTGATGACTTTCTATTTTTTTATTTCAATTTTAGCAAACCCCTTTTTCTTTTTTTTCCTAGTTAAAGTTAAATGTGTGGAATAGCTAAAATAAAATCTTAATAAAATTGTAAAATCAAGCAATAAAAACCAAATTTTTATTTTATTCTTCACGTCCAGGATTACGTCCTGGATCATTGGATAGGAATCCAAAGATGAAGAGAGAAACAAAGAATATTACTACTGTGTAAACGAAAAGTTTGAGAGTAAGCATTACACAACCTCCAAGATCATTTTTTGAAAAAGAAAAACGAGAAAAGAAAAGATAATAGATCCTCCATTTTTATATCACATATCCTATTTTGACACCAAGAAATGAATTATAGAAATAGAAAAGAATGTTCAGAAATTCAAATGAAGTTTAAATTTTTAATAAGAGTCTTTGATTACCACAAATCACTTTCATACCCACAATTAGATATTGTAAGCGACCCTAACCTAATAAAGTCTTTTGCCGGAAAAATGATTAAAATCGGGAAATGGGGCGAGCCCAATTTATCGCGGCTATCCGAGAATTTCAATGTTTGAATTGAAGGTTCATACTGTCAGACTTATTTGATCTTATCAATTGTTATCATTTTTATCGAATAAATCATGAATTTTCCATGAATTTTCTAGGATACTATTAAAGATCTTATCGAAAACTTACAGCAGCTTGCCAAACAAAGGCTAAAAGAAAAAAGAACAGGGGTATGACTGGCATAAAATCTACGATTGGATTCAAAAAAGCATAGGCTTCGGGCAATTTGGCGAAGAAAAGACTACTCGGATAAAGGGTAGAATTAAGACAGATCAAACTAAAGATATTAAGCATAACAGACATTTTTTTTCGTCGAGATAATTGCATTTTGATTGAGTTATTGATATAAGGAAAAATGAAGAAAGTAAGGTAGACAAAAAAATCCTTCTTTTTCCACTCAATCAAAAATCCTCCAATTCTCAAAGGAGAATAGAAGAAATCATACTTTCATACAATATCTTAATTGAATTATATGTAATGATCAATAAATTCAGTTGAATTCTAGATATACACATGTCAAAATCCTAGCAACGAATCTATAATCAATTCTATAAAGAAGAAAGATTTTCTATAGATAGTTGGACTGGAATTGACGAACACTTAATACCAATATTATTCTTTATTAGTATTAGGTCCAATAAAAATAGAAATGGGGCGTAGCCAAGCGGTAAGGCAACGGGTTTTGGTCCCGCTATTCGGAGGTTCGAATCCTTCCGTCCCAGAGCATATCCCTTGTATCCGAATACTTCTTTTTTGTTGAACAAGGTTCTGTATTTTTCACAAACTGAACTAAATTGAGTTCAAATGACATGCAAAAGTAACTAAACCCTTTTGTGATCCAGATAAAGATAAGATGGGACATAGATCTGTAGAAAGATTACTTAACCTCAGGTTAAACAAAATATGAAAATACATATAAAAGAGGAAGTGCTTAGCCTATAGGCATGTATTGTTATCCTATTTCAGTAAAAAGTGTTTCTATTTTTGTGAAAAATAATTTGCATCCCTAAAATATTCAAATTGAAATATTTAACAATGATATTTTTTTTATTGTTCGATCTATTTAGATTATTTGCTTTACATCATTGACAATTCCATTCGAAAAGAAACAGAAAATGATCTTTCTTATGATAATCAAATGTAGTCTTTACTGTAAAACTTAACTCAAATAATGATGTAGAAGTAAGAAACTTTTTCAAGTATAAAGATTTGTAATGATTCTTTATGGATTGAAGCTTTGGGAAGTTTTGGGAAATTGTAATGGGTCAGTCTATCTTATTTAGTCACTTGAAGAGGCAGAGTAAAATAGAATTGATTTATTCGTTTGATTTCTGTTAGTTATGTTATTTCTATATTGATATTTCTGGATATTTCTGTTAGACATTTTTTTGAGATAGAGATTTATAGAAAAAGTTCCATTCATACAAAAAAGCCGGGGTCTTGCTAATATTTATTCAGAAAAACCTTTCTGATCTATGTAGATAAGAATTATAAATGACTATGTCTCTGTACCGACTGAACCAATGACTATTCATGATTCCATAATTGAATCAATTCCATACTGGTTCCAAATTAGAGGAATGTTATGGTAAAACTTCGTTTAAAACGATGTGGTAGAAAGCAACGTGCGACTTGAAGGACACGATCCGGTGTGGATTCTTATTCTTACATCCACCATTTTATATAGGAATGAAGGTGCTCTTGGCTCGACGTCGTTTTTCTATTTTACTAGAACCCTTCTTTTTTTTTGGGGGGGTTGTAATGTAAATAGTTCGTGATGGAGCTCGAGTAGAAAGTATGGAATAATTTCTCAGGGGCAACGATCTAGGGTTAATGCCAATCAATAAATTGGAACAACTTCGTAAGTATATCTTCGATATAGAAATCGAAAGGATCCGATTTGAGCAAATTTTAAATTCAAAAAAATTTGTTGGAACGGCTAAAACTTTTTTGATCCACAGTGTATCGCGCACGAATCAACCATCGGTATGATTCTTTGATAGAAAGAAATCACAAAAGGGGTATGTTGCTACCATTTTGAAAGGATTAAGAAGCACCGAAGTAATGTCTAAACCCAATGATTTAAAACCAAGATAAAGGATCCCAGAACAAGGAAACACCACTTCAATTGTCTCACGGATCCAAATAAAGAATCCAAATATATTGTAAACGAGACGAAAAAAGGGGGGTTAAAGACCACTCAAAAAAAGAAAAATCTGAATTTATTTAAGATATTCGAGAATTATTGAACTTGAGTTATGAGTACAAATGATTTTTTTCAGGAAGGAAGCTAAAGAAAAATGACTATGAGTTAAATTATAGACTAATGGATTTTACGGATTCCTTTCCTATTTATTCTACTTTTATCCATAGACAAAACTTCGAATCATTTTTTATCGAGCCGTACGAGGAGAAAACTTCTTATACGGTTCAGGGGGGGGGGGAGTTCTTTTTCATCTACATCTATCCCGATGAGCCGTCTATCGAATCGTTGCAATTGATGTTCGATCTCGAAGAGAAGGAAGAGATCTTCGGAAAGTGGGTTTTTATGATCCTATAAAGAATCAAACTTCTTTAAACGTTCCCGCTATTCTCTATTTCCTTGAAAAAGGCGCTCAGCCTACAGGAACTGTTCAGGATATTTTAAAAAAGGCAGAGGTTTTTAAGGAACTTTGCCCTAATCAAACGAAATTCAATTAAATTAAGGAAATAAAAACTAAGGATAGGATAGTGATTTCTATATCATTTTGGATATCTTTTCTATACTATGTTTTTTTATTTCCTTCTTTTCTTGCTCTATTCGTATCTATTTATCTTATCATTGCTTTTATAGAATCTTTTTCTAAGGAAACCTTATTTGAT